ATATAGAAATCCCTGATCAACGATAGAACAAGATCCATTTTGCATCATATCTAACTGATTCCTTGGTTCGGACCGAAGAAGTAATGTCACTCGATTATTATCAAACTGACTGCAATATTTTTCTGTCCGTGAGGATCCCGCCAGAGCCAGAGCGCCTTCTACTTCTAATAGTAATAATAGTAATAGGCCATGAACTAGATCAGAATCATTCTCAACGAATCCATAAGAAGTGATCCAATTTTTTTCATCGTGTCTGGATGAAGACCAAAGATCTTGAGCGACCGATCCGGCAGAACAACTCAAAAGAGAAAGAAGTCTCGTGAATTTCTTCATGCTCGTTCCAAGTTCGAAGTACCATTTGTACAAATAAGAATCCCCTACCTTACATGATTTCTTCTTCATATAGATAGATATAGGATCTATGGGGCAATTACTTAGAAGTACATTTTGTGTAACAGCCTTTCCTATCTGATAGAAAAGGATCCCATGATCCTGAACCGATCTTATCTGGGATCGAAAATCCCAAGTTTTTCTATGAAGAGCTGATCTAATTGTATTAGTTTCTATAATGGATTTCTTCTGTGTAATACTAATTGATAGGGCCTCATTGATAAGTGCTACAAGATCTCGCGCATTGGAACCCATGGTTATGGACCCGAATCCGTTAGTATGGAACATCTTCTTTTCCAAGTGAAATCCCCTAGTATATGAAAGAATGAAAAAGTGCTTTCGTTGTTGTGGAAGAAGAAGCCTTCGTATCTTAATGCATGTATTGAATTTATTCGGAGCTATTAGAGCGGGATCCACTTTTTGGGGAATATGAGTCGAAGCAATAACAAGAATCTTTCCAGTGGAACATCTTTCACAATCCCTGGAGAGATAGTTCTCTAATAGACCGAGGGATAAGTAATTCGACTCATTCACATGCAGATCATGAATGTTTGGAATCCATATTATGCAAGGAGACATTGCTTTTGCTAATTCGAATTGAAGGGTTATATCAAATCGGTCTATTTTCGGCGTCATATACATAGTTAGCACATTCGTCATAGTTAGCAGCTCCGTATCAATATCAAGGTCATCATCACTATCATCAATATCGTCACTATCATCAATATCGATATCATCAAGAAGATAACCTTTAGGCTTGTCATCCAGGAACTTGTTCGGAAATACCGTAATGAAAGGAACATAGGAGTTTGTCGCTAGGTATTTGACCAAACAGGATCGTCCAGTTCCTATAGAACCTATCACTAAAAGACCTCTAGAAGGGGATAGGGCTAAGCGGAGCGAAAAGGGTTTTCCATGAGGAGATGGGGAAGGGGAATGAAAACTATCAGCCCCACACGAGGTTTGTGAATAAGTGATTGTCTGATAATGAGCAAGAAATATCCGTCTTTCTGCTAAACAGGATCTATTGAACTCATAATTCATTAGATCCTTTTGATGAATGTCAACTAAGTATCGTAAGGAAATTGATCCCGGTTGTTCAATCATTTGATAACCAGAGTCATTCTTTGTTAAATGATCACTATGAGTCAGACTCAATAGGATTTGATCAATCCTTTTTTCTGTCGTTAAGGTGGAGAACTGAACCAAGAATTCTCTTTCTTCATCATCAATCGAATCACTGTTCGCGACCCAGAATTCTATTTTCTCATCAATCCAATCACCGTTCACGTTTTTTCTTTTTCTTATCAATGAATAGATCTCTTTACTTGTACGACTTAGATGTCTCGTATTTCTCGAAAAAATGATTCGATTGATGGGATTTGGTATGAGATCGATGAGATTGATCTTCCAATATTTCTTCTTAGAACGGATTGATTTGACCCCATAAGCGGGACCACCACCCAATAGCATGTTGCCACCAGAAGCAGAACCCCGTATTTCTTCCAGAGAATCTCCTAATTGTTCCAGAACAACTAGAAAGAGATTCTTTAACCAGAAAGGATTCATTTCAGATGTAGGATACCTATCCAGAAGTTTTCGAGATTCCATCATGTATGATGGAATCATCAAAGATTTGATCTTTTCTAACTCTGTCTGTAACTCACTAGAGGCTCGGGAAACAAAGAGAAGATGTATACGAACGAGATATCCAGCAACAAGAAGAAGGAAAAAGATGGAATAGAGGAACTCCCGAGCATTTGTTGATCTCAGATGTGTCCGTATCAATGGAACGGGTGACTCATTATTTCGATGAATCATTTCGTCGGACAGAAGAAGATTCTGTAAACATTGACTCGAAATCTCACTTATCAGAGTCCATTGTGGAAGAATCTTCTGAGGAATTGGCCGTGATATATCTGATCCATGCATCATATCATGAAAAATGGATACAAATTTTTGACTACTACTCAGTATCGGCAATGGGTCTGAAAGAGTATCTAAAAGGGTGAAATTGAGATATTTGCACCCTGTCGAAGTAAGGAACCATGGCATATATGTTTGGAACAGATTCCATTTTGAGACACTATCTCGTTGAAAGGTTCTATAC